ATTTATGAGCATGCTCCCTTGCGTTGATTATTTTCGACTAATCATAAAGATATTGGAACATTATATATAATTTTCGGAATATGATGTGGTCTAGTTGGTACTGGACTAAGTTTACTAATTCGATTTGAATTAGGAACAGCATCTGCTTTTTTAGGAGATGACCATTTTTATAATGTAATTGTTACAGCTCATGCTTTTGTTATGATTTTTTTCATAGTAATACCCTTGATGATTGGAGGGTTTGGAAATTGAATGGTTCCTTTACTTATTGGTGCACCAGACATAAGTTTTCCACGAATGAACAATATAAGTTTCTGATTGTTACCTCCCTCTTTTATCCTATTATTAGTTTCTAGTATAGTAGAAGGTGGAGCAGGTACAGGATGAACTGTATATCCTCCTTTGTCAGGCCCTATTGCTCATGGTTCATGTTCAGTAGATTTAGCTATTTTTTCTTTACATTTAGCTGGAATATCGTCTATTTTAGGTGCTATTAATTTTATTACTACTATTATTAATATACGAGCTCCTGGAATTACTTTTGAACGATTAAGACTATTTGTTTGATCTGTTTTTGTTACAGCTTTTCTTCTTTTATTATCATTACCAGTTTTAGCAGGTGCTATTACTATGCTTTTAACAGACCGTAATTTTAATACTAGGTTTTTTGATCCTGCAGGAGGAGGAGATCCTATTCTTTACCAACACTTATTTTGGTTTTTTGGACATCCTGAGGTATATATTTTAATTCTCCCTGGATTTGGAATAATTTCTCATATATTAAGAAATTTCTCATCAAAACCTGCTTTTGGAGCATTAGGAATAATTTATGCTATAGTATCTATTGGTATTTTAGGATTTATTGTATGAGCTCATCACATATTTACTGTTGGTATAGATGTTGATACTCGAGCTTATTTTACTGCAGCTACAATAGTAATTGCTGTTCCTACAGGTATTAAAGTCTTTAGCTGAATAATAACTCTTTACGGAAGCCGAGGACCTTTTCCTGCAAGTATGTATTGAGTTTTAGGTTTCATTTTCTTATTTACTTTAGGTGGTCTTACAGGAATTGTCTTATCAAATTCTTCCTTAGATATTGTTTTACATGACACTTACTATGTGGTTGCTCACTTCCATTATGTTCTTTCAATAGGAGCTGTTTTCGCTATTTTTGGTGGATTTGTCTATTGATTTCCTGTAATAAGTGGAGTTACTTTAAATGAGCGATGAGCTAAGTCTCATTTTCTAATCATATTTTTAGCTGTAAATTTAACATTCTTTCCTCAACATTTCTTAGGATTAGCAGGTATACCTCGTCGTTACTCTGATTACCCAGATGCTTACTATAAGTGAAATCAAGTATCTTCATTTGGTTCACTACTATCAATTGTAGCAGTAATGATGTTTGTCTTTATATTATGAGAAGCTTTTGTTTCTCAACGTAGTGTAGTATTTAGACTGGCTCCTTCTATGTCACGAGAATGAGAAGATTTCTTACCTCCTGATTTCCATAGTAATACAGAAACTTCAGTTTCCCCATTCTAAAAGCGAAGTACTTAGTGCGCTTCACTTACAATGAAGAAGTCAAGATTTTCTTGCGCTTTTAACAGCTTATTTGAATATAAAAGGATATTAATTTAGAAACGAAAGTTAATACTAAAGTAAAAAAACTAGTAAGTTGTACTTTTTGAATAACGGTTTCTTAAAATTTTCATATTTTTTTTACCCGAAATAGTAAGATCTATAGATTTATAAAATTAATGTAGCAAAATTAGTTTGGAATTAATCTATAGGAGCGAAAAACTTCCAATTGCTATAATATCTGGATCTTTCCAAAATGTATCTAGTACAAAAAGTGAATTAGCAAGTGATTAGATTTGCTAAAGAGAATATAATAATTATATTAATAAATTGGATTAATCTCCTAGTAAATTAATATTTAAATATTAATTTATTTATATTTCTCTAGTAGGAAAGCGATTTAATTAATTAAGGTTTATTAGAAAATTAGTAAGATTATAAAAAAAAGTTAAGGAACTCGGCAAATATAGATTTCGACTGTTTACCAAAAACATAGCCCTAAGTATTTATTTAGGGTAATACCTGCCCAATGAGAAATTTAATGGCCGCGGTACTTTGACCGTGCTAAGGTAGCATAATCAATTGACTTTTAAATGAAGTCTGGAATGAAAGGGAGAACGGAATTTAGCTGTCTTAATTTTTTTAATTTGAATTTACTAACTAAGTGAAAAGGCTTAGATAAGATAAAAGACGAGAAGACCCTAAGAGTTTTTAAAACTATTTTTGTTGGGGCGACATAGGGTCAAAATTATAACACCCTAGATGTATGTGACGGATTTATCATGTTTAGATAAACTACCTTAGGGATAACAGCATAATCCTTTTGGGTTTGTGACCTCGATGTTGGACTAGGAAGCCTTTAGGCTAGCTGCCTAATAGGGAGATTCTGTTCGAATTATTACTCCTACATGATCTGAGTTCAGACCGGCGTAAGCCAGGTCAGTTTCTATCTTTTAAAGACAGGGCCCTAGTACGAAAGGACCGGGTTTTGGTTTAAATTTTGATTTGGCAGATCTAATGCGTTTAATTTAGGATTAAACTATAACTTTTTGTTAATCGGTGCTATACTTTATATAGAAGATTTGGTTTGCAACTAAGCAGAGGAATAATCCTAGTACCTCAAGAACAGTCCTTAGGACGCTAACTTTGGGAGTTAGAGAGTGACGTTTAAGTCATTCTTGAATGAAATTTTTAATCTGATTATGTCTTTCACTTTTAGTTTCTTTTCCTTTATATAGATGACCAATTAGGTTGGGTGCTGTATTAATTTTACTTAGTCTTTCTTTTGTTAGGATTATATCTTTAGCTGGAAGCTGGTGGTATTCTTATATTTTATTTTTAGTATATATTGGTGGTTTATTAGTAATGTTTATTTATGTCTGTTTAATTAGTAGAAATTATACGTTTTTTTCATCTAATTCTTTTGTAGGACTTTTGGCTGTTTCTTTTATTCTTTCTTATCTAGTGAGAATTAAGCCTTTATCTAAAAGATTTTTAGGAGCCTCTTTATTTGATGCAGGAGAAAATCTTGTTTGTGATAGTAATTTATGAATGTTTGGAGGACTAGTTATTCTTCTTTTAGTAATAATACTTATTGTTGTACGGAGTTCTGGTTCTGGTGCAATTACGGTTAAATAATGAAATTGAAAGGGTTGCAGTTTCCGGTATTATTATTTTTTAGTTGTTTCTTCTTTTTTTCTTCTTGAGTTTTAATTAATAATTTAACAAGAACAACAATTGTAGAGGTAGAATTATTTTCGAATTCTTCTTTATCTTTTACTTTTAGAATGGTATTTGATAAGATTAGAGCTAGATTTGGTATAGTAGTAACTTTAATTGCTGGTAGGGTCTTTACCTTTGCTCATAAATATATAGAAGAAGATCATTTTTCTGATCGATTCTTATGAATTTTAATAGCCTTTGTTATTAGTATGAACTTATTAACTTGGTCAGGGTCTCTAATTTTTCTTTTATTAGGGTGAGATGGATTAGGAATTACCTCTTTTGCACTTATTATTTATTATCAAAGATATGAAAGACTTAGAGCTGGTTATCAAACTTTAATAGTTAATCGTGTTGGAGATGCTCTAATTGTTCTTTCTACCTTTCTATTTGTAATAAATCATCAATTTTCTTTCTTATCTTTAGATGGCTCTGGTCTGTGTATGGGATTAGTATTATTACTTTCATTTGCTGCTCTAACAAAAAGAGCTCAGTATCCTTTTAGTTCTTGGTTACCTGCTGCTATAGCAGCACCTACTCCTGTAAGTGCTTTAGTACATTCTTCTACTCTTGTAACTGCAGGTATTTTCTTAATTATTCGACTTAGAACTAATATTGATTTAGATAATACCTGTAAAAGAGTTCTTTTATTTGTAGGAGCTTTTACTTGTCTTTTAGGTGGATGAGCTGCTACATATGAAAATGATCTAAAAAAAATTATTGCTCTTTCTACTCTGAGACAACTTGGAGTAATAGTATTTAGACTTGGGTTAGGTTTATCAAATCTTGCTTTATTCCATTTATATACTCATGCTCTATTTAAAGCATTATTATTTTTGGCAGCTGGACAAATATTAATAGCAAGGTATGGTTCGCAAGATATTCGCTTGTTGGGAAGTGTAGGGTTAAGCATACCTTTTACAGTTGTAATATTTAATATTAGTAGTTTATGTTTAGTAGGAGCTCCTTTTCTTAGAGCATTTTATTCTAAACATCTTATTCTTGAGATAATAGTTATATCCTCTTTTAATGTATTATCATTTGTTGTTATATTATTCGCAACAATATTTACAGCTAAATATGTTATTCGAAGTCTAAAATGTATTTCATGAAGTAAGCCTATTTTTCCTATTTTAGCAGTTCAATCTAATTTTTATACAACTTTTCCTGTAATTTTATTAAGAACAGGAGGAATTGTAGCTGGTAAGTTTTTTAGTTTATTGGAGATTAATAATCTAGAGGCTTGTGCAATCTCTTCAATATGAGGAACAATTATTAATCTAGTTACGTTAACAGGACTCTTATGGGGTCTCCTTAGAAGTAGTGGAAAAAATTATTTCTTGTCTACTATATTTTTTCTTTCTCCTAGACTTAGTACTAAACCAATAACATATTTCATAAAAGAACTAAGATGTCTTGATCATGGCTGACTAGAACCATCAAATTCTATTCGTTATTTAAATTTAGGAAGTAATATTTCTTCTTTAGGAATTTGACCTAAAAAACAAGTAATTTTAACATCTTTTGTGATCTGTGCTATCCTTTTACTAGTTTTATAGGGTTATAGGTTAAATTGAAACCTTTGGCCTTCAAAGCCGAGAATGAGTTATCTAACCTTGTTGCATCACCTTCGATCAAATAATCCTGCGGAGCATTTATTAGGACTTCCTTCTCCATCTAATTTTTCTATTTGGTGAAATGGTGGATCTATTCTAGGACTCTTATTAGGTCTTCAAATCTTAACAGGACTCTTTCTATCAATACATTATACTGCTGATATGGTAAATACTTTCTCTTCTGTAATTCATATTATTCGAGATGTACCAATAGGTTGATTATTTCGAAATCTTCATGCTAATGGGGCTTCTTTATTTTTTCTATTCATATATATACATATTGGGCGAGGATTATACTATCAAAGATATATTACTCAACCTAAAACTTGAATAGTTGGGGTTACAATTCTGTTTGTAAGAATAGGTACTGCTTTTTTAGGATATGTTTTGCCATGAGGACAGATATCCTTTTGAGGTGCTACAGTAATTACTAATTTATTATCTGCTATTCCCTACTTAGGTCCCTCAGTAGTGGAATGAATTTGAGGTGGATTTTCTGTTGGTCAATCAACACTTAATCGATTTTTTTCTCTTCACTTCATTTTGCCCTTTCTAATTGGAGGGTTATCAGCTTTGCATTTAATTTTCTTACATGATAATGGATCTACAAATCCTTTAGGAAATATACACCATATTAGTAAAATTCCTTTTCATCCATATTTTTCATGAAAAGATATGGTTGGTTTCTTAGCATTATTTTTTTTATTAGCAATTTTTGGATTTTTTTATCCAACTATCATGGGAGACCCCGAAAATTTTATTCCTGCTAACTCAATAGTAACACCAGTACATATTCAACCAGAATGATACTTCTTATTTGCTTATGCAATTCTTCGATCAATTCCAAGTAAATTAGGAGGAGTAATTGCTCTTGTTATATCTATTGCTATTCTTTATTTTTTACCTTTAGCGGGACAAATAAGTTCTATTCCTGCTGCTTTTACCTTTCCTTATCAGATTATTTTCTGAACACTAGTAGTCCTCTTTGTAATTTTAACTTGATTGGGAGCATGTCCTATTGAAAAACCTTATTTAACTATTGCAGGACCTTTAACAGTTCTTTATTTTATTAGATTTGGTATATTAGTAGGATCAGTCTATTGAAAAAAAATAATTTTTTAATTTAGTTTAATAAAAATATAGGTTTGTCAAGCCTAAGATTTGATCTCTTTCAAAATTTGATTGATAGCTTAAATTATAAAGCAAAGCACTGAAGATGCTTTTATGGTTCTTCCTCAGTCAATGTTTCATTTAATTTCTGCAATTGGAACTGCTTTATGTGTTCTTTTAGGGGTTGCTTTCTTTACTTTATTAGAGCGTAAGGTATTAAGGTATGCTCAGATTCGTAAAGGTCCAAATAAAGTAGGTCTATGAGGTATTGTACAACCTTTAGCTGATGCAGTAAAGTTATTTGTTAAAGAAAAGATTTCACCAATAAGGAGAAATTATTTCCTTTTTTGGATGGCTCCTGGTTTCAGTTTATTGTTAGCAATAGTATTATGGCATTTGTACCCAAGTACTTTTTCATATAAATCAGTTACATGAGGAATTTTATTATTTTTTTGTGTAACTGCTATAAATGTTTATGGGGTTCTTATAGCTGGTTGATCTTCAAATTCTAAATATGCATTTTTAGGAGCTCTTCGAGCTGCTGCCCAAACTATTTCATATGAAGTTAGTTTGTTACTAATTTTGTTACTTAGAGCATTTTCTCTTCTTAGATTTTCATGAGATTCTATATCTGTAAAAGCGTTCCCTGTAGGTGTATTACTTTTACCTATGGCATTTGTTTGATTTACTAGAGCTCTAGCAGAAACTAATCGGGCTCCTTTTGATTTTGCTGAAGGAGAATCTGAACTAGTTTCTGGTTTCAATATTGAATATGGAGGTGGGTTATTTGCTTTACTTTTTTTAGCAGAATATGCCAATATTCTACTAATATCGATATTAACGGTAATTTTATTTAGAGCAAGAGACTTTTTCTTACTTAGTGTTCAAGCTTTATTTGTTGCTTGTTTATTTTTATTAGCCCGTGGAGCTTATCCTCGATTTCGGTATGATTTACTTATAATGTTGTGTTGGAAATCTTTTCTTCCTTTTGCTTTATGTGCTTTAACTATTATTGTGATCCAATTCAATTTTTAATTTTGATGGCTGATAATAGGCAGTAGATTGTAAATCTATTTATGGGTTACTCCCTCTTGCTATGATTATAAAATTAAGACTTTTTGGGATTCTTTTTTCTACCTTAAGATTTGTTTTACTACAAAGTCATATTCTAAGACTTCTTATTAGTTTAGAAGCTTTAATACTTAGATTATTATTATTTCTTTTTGGTTTTACATCTAATTATTCTTCAGGACTATTTTGGTTTCTTGTTCTTTTAACATTAGCAGCATGTGAAGCAGCCTTAGGTTTGTCTCTTCTTGTTAGAATGCTTCGGTTACGGGGTAATGATTTTATTAATACCTTGTCTAGTAATATTTTTTTTTGCATAAAAATGGCAAACTTTAGAATTGTTTAAGCAAATTTGAGTATTTGAGGTCAGTTAAATTTAATTGATGCTTGTAGTCCTGTTCAGGAAGAAATATTTTTATTTCATGATCATGCCTTAGTACTTCTCTTAGGTATTTTTAGTTTTGTTGGAATTCTAGGAGTTAAGTTAACCTTTAATAAATTTACTAGTCGTACAACAATTGAAGCCCAACGATTAGAAACAGTATGAACAATTGTTCCAGCTTTGTTGCTAATTTGATTAGCTTTACCTTCATTACGTCTTTTATATCTCTTAGATGAAGAGTCTAATTCAGGGATTATTTTAAAAAGTACAGGTCATCAGTGATATTGAAGTTATGAAATTCCTTTCTCTCAAGTTGAGTTCGATTCATATATAATTCCTGAGTCAGACTTAAAGTTTGGAGATCATCGATTATTAGAAGTAGATAATCGAGCTGTAGTACCTTATCAAATAGACACTACTGTTATTACAACATCGGCTGATGTTCTTCATGCTTGAACTTTACCTTCAGCAGGAGTTAAGATAGATGCTGTGCCAGGACGATTAAATTCTATAAATATGTTTTTAGAGAAACCAGGAGTCTTTTACGGTCAGTGTTCTGAAATTTGCGGAGCTAATCATTCTTTTATACCAATTGTAGTTGAAGCAACTAAATTATATTTCTACTAGTATAATGAGTACATTTACCTTCCAAGTAAAAAGTCTATAACAATAGATAGATCCCAAGTAAGTTAAGTTAAACTATAGGTCTGTGGAACCTAATATCGATCAAATCGCTGGGCTCTTTTTAGAATATCTTCCTGGAAACTCAAACTTTCCTGTGCCGAACACCGAAAAAGAAAGGACTAAAAAGTATAATAGGCGCTTAAAGCCTAGGCATTAAATCTGCCACCTTAAAAGATTTTAACTTTTTTAGGAGTGGAGTCAAGATTAATTAATAAAATTAGTAAGGACCCGATAATAAAAATAAAAAATAAAATACCAAGGGTTGGGCTTAATTGAGGCATGGATTAGGCGGCATAATTCATATGCTTCTTTTAATTAACAGTTAAACGCTACAAGCTTCGCCTAAGTAGTAGTTTACCTGAAAACGTTAAGTTGCAAACTTAAAGAAGAACAAGTTCCTACTTTTAAGGGTGTTCTCCAGCATAAAGCTTTACTAGAAGAGAAAAAATATAGGCTTGAATTACACATACAAATACTTCAAATATATTGTAACCTGTATTTAATGCTAATATTGAAAAGAAAGCAACCCCTGAAACAGAGGTTAGACAATTTGCTACAAGAGATAAAACAATATGACCAGCACTAATATTAGCGATAAGTCGTACTGTTAAAGTTAATGGGCGGATTATTACACTAATTGTTTCAATTAATACTAAAAAAGGGGCTAACACTATTGGGGCTCCTGCTGGGGTTAAATGAGCGGCTGAAGCTCGAGGGTCGTAAGTTCATCCTGAAATTATAAGTAAACTTCAAAACATAATTGCCATAGTTCCTGCTGTTCATAAATTACTAGTATTCCCGTAAGTATAAGGAGCTAGTCCTACAAGGTTTCTTATAATAATAAATAATATTAAAGTAAATAAGAAAAGAGACAATGGGTTTATATCACTTCGTGATTCATTATGAACTTCAGAAACTATACCAATTAAAGAATTAAACTGATTAGAAGATCAAATCTTACCAAATATAAGTACTAAAACTATTGGGGTTGCTCAAAGTAGTAATGAAAGGTTAATTTGATTACAATCTAAGGCTGAAAATAAGTCAGTCATCATAAACCTAAAGCTAGAAAGCAAAGCTAAGGCCGAAACTTAGTGCGAGAATTTCGCTTTTTAGGAGATTCAAGGCTAAAAAAATAGCATCTCCATCTCGAAAAGATGGCGTGATTACACCTCTTAAACAGAGACACCTTCCGGTACCTCTACTGTGTTACGACTTATCTCATGTTACAATGAGAGTGACGGGCGATTTGTACACGAACTTAGAAAAATTCATTATCTATTTATTTTAACTATTACTTTCAAATCCATCTTAGTTTTTGTCTTTAAACAAATTTCTGAAAAAAATTCTTATTGTAACCCACCTCAAGTCTTTACCATATGCTATGTCATGGCCTGTTTTTTTGTAATTTTACATTTTGTAGCCTTCTCGAAAGATTACTAAACGGCGATATATAAACTTTTAGGTAAAGTAAGAATATTTTGCGGGTTATCATTTATCTGGTAGGTTCCTCTGAAATTTAAGCTCGCCGCCATGTTATTTAAGTTTTAGTTTTAAAACTGTAGTACTTAGAATTTATCTTGAGGGCTAATAGTAGGGTATCTAATCCTAGTTTATTAATACCTTTAGTGAATAGTTTAAGGAGAAGAATTAGAGTATAATTTCATTTCACTAAATATTATACTTTTTCCTTAAATCAAACTCTATTTTTTCCAAGACTTTTTAGGTCTGACCGCGACTGCTGGCACCTAATTTAGTCAAAATTTAACCTAAATTAAATTATTATTTCAAATATTGTTTAATATTCCTGGCTGGGTTTTATTCATGAATAACTACCATGCAAGTGTTTAGGTTTCTTGGAGTCAAATCATAACAAAGTTTCAGAGGAGGATGAACCATTGTTGGGTTATGAGCCCAATAGCTTAAATTTAGCTGATCCACTGAATTAGACACTCAGTCTAGAGCTCCTTCGTTTCATTCATGAAATGTTCCTAATAAAAGGACTCCAAGAAATGAAATTATAGCGAGACCTATAAAAGCTGAACTTGACCTTGAGATAAGTAATCTTAACATAGGAAAAAGTAAGGCAACTTCAACATCAAAAATTAAAAACAACACAACTAATAAAAAGAAACGATTAGAAAATGGAGTTCGAGAATTTCTAAGAGGGTCAAACCCACATTCAAATGCTGTTATCTTTTCTCCTATATCAGAATAATCAACGTAACTAGTAAAGAAATATACAATTAAAAGAATGATTCTAAGAAGAACCCTAAAAGATACAGTTAAAATTAGCAATCCTTGATAAGGAGTGGAGAATATTCTCCTAGTAAGGCTTTCAAAACCTCGAATAACAAAAAGAAGATAGATCGAAGCTGCTAACTTTGATAAGGGAGTAATTCTTCCACTTCTAAAATGTATACCTTGATTAGATGTTTAATTGGCTCATGTTTATTTTTCTATATATGAGAAGTAGCTACAACTTGCTTCTTGGTAAGAAGATTAATTAGAGTTGGGTTTTTATATCAAAACTTTTCTCTGAGACAAGACATAATTTTTTGGAGAAACTACTTAAGAAACTTATTAGTATTTCTTTCAGTTGTTTTGTGTTTTCTTTGTTTGATTACTACTCCGTACGAAAAATCTAGAAGATATGTTGCTAATTTGTTTATATTAGCAGTGTTTTTAAGATTATCTTTTTCTATATCTAATATGATCTTATTCTATGTGTTTTTTGAGGCTTCTCTAATTCCTACATTACTTTTAATTATCGGGTGAGGTTATCAACCAGAACGATTGCAAGCAGGAACATATATGATATTATATACTGTAGGAGCTTCTCTTCCTTTATTTATTTTATTAATTTGACGTTGTTTCAATAGTGGAACAATAGAAATAAGAATTCAAAGTTTTTTAAGAGTTGACTTAGCTGTTGTATTAACCATTGTTCTCTATGGTGCTTTTTTAGTAAAATTACCAATATATAGAGTTCACTTATGACTTCCTAAAGCACATGTAGAGGCTCCTCTGGTAGGTTCTATAATCTTAGCTGGTATTCTTTTGAAACTTGGTGGTTATGGAATTTTTTTGATAAATAAAAGATTTAATATTAGGTTATCTAGTGTTGGTCTGACTATTGTAAGATTGTCTATTTGAGGTGGTCTTCTAGTCAGTTTTATATGTCTTCGCCAAGTTGATGTAAAGGCTCTTGTCGCGTATAGATCAGTTAGACATATAGGAATTGTATCAAGAGGTTTAATTTTGAATACAACTTGAGGAGTTATAAGGGCTGTAATTACTATACTAGCTCACGGTTTTTCTAGCTCAGCTTTATTTTGTTTAGCTTACTTTTCTTATTCTAAAAGTCATACTCGTAACATTCCTTATATAAAAGGGTTGTTACAATTATATCCTGTTTTGAGCTTATGATGATTTATTTTTTGTTGTATTAACATGGCTGCGCCGCCTACTCTAAATTTAGTAGGTGAACTTTTAATTTCGGTTGCTCTTTGAAAAGTAAGAGTTCCTCTAGTTGTAATTATAGGTTTAATAGTTTTCTTTAGAGCAGCTTATAACATATATCTATACACAAGAATTAATCATGGGTTTCATTCAAATTATCTTGGAGGAGGAGTTTCTCTTATTAGTTACGAAAATTTATCATTGGTGCTTCACTTAATACCTTTACTTCTTTTAGTTAAAGGTAATTTATTATTATTTAAAATCTTTGATCTGGAGGGAAAATCCTTCTTTGAATTACAAAATCAATGCTTTATAGTTAAGCTACTCCAGAATACTGAACCTCATCAATAGATACTTACATAAAGAAATAATCATACAACATCAACAAAATGTCAATATCAAGCTGCACCTAGGAATCCAACATGATGACCTTTATCAAAGTGTATTAATCATAATCGGATAAAACATACAGTTAAAAATGTCGCTCCTACTAATACATGAAGACCATGAAATCCTGTTGCAATAAAAAAAGTTGATCCATAAACACTATCAGCAATAGAAAAAGAAGTTTCGACGTATTCTCCATATTGTAATCAAACAAAATAAAACCCAAGAAGTAATGTAAGACCTAAACCTTGGAGAGCTTCTTTATGATTTCCTTCTTCAATCCTATGGTGAGCTCATGTAACACTAACTCCAGATAATAATAGAACAGATGTGTTTAGTAACGGAACTTGGAAAGTTTCAAGAGTAGAAATCCCCAAAGGAGGTCAGACTGATCCTAATTCTACTGAAGGAGCTAATCTACTATGAAAATAAGCTCAAAAAAAGGCGAAAAAGAAACAAACCTCAGAGACAATAAATAAGAAAATTCCTGTTTTGAGTCCTTTTACTACTATTATACTATGATAACCTTGAAGAGTAGCTTCTCGAGTAATATCACGTCATCAAAGATAAGAAATTAATATTACAGATAAAGCTCCTAAAATAAATAAAGCTGATCCTCCTATTCGAATAAAGAAAATTATACCCACTGGTATACAAAGAATAGCAAAAGAGTTTAAAAGTGGTCATGGTCTATATTCAACCAAATGAAATGGGTGCTGTTGCATAAATGCTCAAAATATTTAAATAAAATATACTAACAAAAATAAAGTAGTCGCCGGAAGAACGGACGTTATTGATGTTAACGAACATGATTGTTAATCACTACTTTTGTCATCTGCAAATGTTTTATTTATATTTGTCTTGATCTTAGGTCCTCTAGTAACTATTTCTGCTAGAAATTGATTAGTAGTATGGGTAGGAGTAGAATTAAGATTTTTAGGATTAATTCCTCTATTATTTTTAGGAAATAAGTACATATCTATTACCAAAGAAGGTACTTTAAAATATTTTTGTATTCAAGCACTGAGAAGAGCTATTATATTTTTTTCAGGTATAGTGTTCTTTTTAGATTACAGTGTATGATATGAGATATTTTTTATTTTAAGTTTATGTTTAAAATTAGGGTTATTTCCAGGACATTTTTGGGTTCCTAGAGTAGTTAGCAGATTAGAGCTAATTCCTATAGTTTTGTTGCTTTCTTGGCAGAAGATTCCTCCATTGGCATTACTAACTAATTGTATAAGATTTAGAAGTGAAAGGATTACTCAGTATATTATTTTATTAGGTGGTCTTAGAGCTTTAGTAGGAGGTTTAATTGGGAATAATATAACTAATGTTCGTGCAATAGTAGGTGCATCTTCAATTTCACATACAGGATGGGCTGTAATTGGTATTGCAACTGGATCTTTATGAATTTACTTTGGTTTATATTGTTTGGTCTTAGTGTTTGGAATATGATTTCTATGAGAAAATAGGGTATTCAGAGCTATTTCAATTTTGAGTCTGTCAGGATTACCTCCATTTATCTTATTTGTAGGAAAATGAAGAGTAATTTCGAATGCTTTAATTGGAGGAATTCATTATATGTTTTTAATTTTACCAATTGCAGGAACAGTTCTTAGTTTAGTTTTCTATTTAAAATTTTTCTATTCATTTTATTTAAATGGGACTGCCTCATCATCTGTGGGGTATATTCTTCCATTGGCATTTTTAAATCTTACAGGTTTAATATACTTAGTTATATTTTTTGGTGACCGAAAATAGGTGATAAACTTTTAATTT